ATGCCTCCTAGAATTTTTTGTTCCCCACACTTCTAGTTCGTTCGATTACCCGCTTATTTATGCTAATCTCTATCCCAATTTTATGGCATTGAAATCTGGCAATAGTAACACAGTCCTGTCAATTCAATTTGAACAAAGAAAAAGGTGGTAAAGCCATAAAGTCAAATAAAATAGTCTTCTTCAAACAAAAATCTACCTATTATGACTAAGAGTGCGCTACAAGGGAGTCCCCGAAGTTCGTAGAAAAAGAGCAAGTAAATAAAAGGTTTTTCAGAATTGATTTTTTTGATCATATAGAATTGACAACAAAAATTTTTCTTTTTACGAACCTGATGTCGATAAATCCGCGAGTCTAGAAATTCATTTCGGCCAATTGAACCTTCTCGAACTGTTTCTTTTTAAGAACTAAAAATATTTGTGCCAAAATAACAGATGCCAAGAAGACCAAAAGGCCTTGGACACGTAATGGATCTTGAAGTACTATTTCGGCATCTCCCTGACCAAATCCACCCACATTAGGATTACTCGTTAATGGTTGATCAAATTTGATGGATTCACCCTCTGAAACAAGAACTTCTGGTCCTGGAGGGATAATATCAACCACTTGACGTCCATCCGATGGATCTGTTATGATTATTTCATATCCCCCTTTTTCTTTTCGTATTATTTTGCTTACTATGCCCGCCCCTGTAGCATTATAAACTGTATTGTTACTCTTGCTTCCGTCGGGATAAATCTGACCCCTTCCCCTATTTCCTCCTACATATATAGGATATTTTAAGAAGTGAACATCTTTCTTAGTAGCGGGGTCGGGGGAAAGAATAGGAAAGGTGATTTCACTATATTTCTGGCCGGGGACAGGCCCTATTACAAGAATATTTTTTTTATTAGGGCGGTAGCTCTGAAAAGACAAATTTCCTATCTTTTCTTTCATCTCGGGAGAAATACGATCGGAAGGAGCTAATTCAAACCCCTCCGGTAAAATAAGAACAGCCCCCACATTCAAACCCCCTTTCTTACCATTAGCAAGGACTTGTTTCACTTGCTTATCATAAGGAATTCGAACAACTGCTTCAAATACAGTATCGGGAAGTACTGCTTGTGGAACCTCAATATCCACGGGCTTATTAGCTAAATGACAATTGGCACATACAATACGCCCAGTCGCTTCTCGGGGATTTTCATAACCCTGCTGTGCAAAAATGGGATATGCACTTGAAACGGGTGCCCGAGTTATGATATATATCATGAGCGATACGGAAATAGATCGAGTAATATGTTCCTTTATCCAAGAAAAAGTATTTCTAGTTTGCATGGTCTAATCATTGGTCTGAAAATTTCTACAATAAATTGGGTAGGTCGCTAGTATAGTTTCCTATCCACGATTCTGCTATTTATTGGAATCATTTTACTGGGAATACTATAGTATAAAAATAGTATGAAAACCCCCGGATAGAATGTTTTTAATACTTATGTAGAAGTACAAAGTAAGAAACGTTCTAATTGGATTAATATTGGTGGATGATTTATCAATCATTCATTGAATGATAAATAACTACAAGTGATGGAGATACACGATTTAAATAACGAAAAATCCAATATTTAAAAATAGTATCGAGAATAACCGGAAAAGTGGAAACAAGACCAGATATAATTTGATCATTATGACCAAATCCAAAATCTTTGTACACAGAACCAATCATTAGTTCCCAGCCGTGGGGTGAATGAAATCCGATACATAAATCGGTTAATAAAAGAATCGAAAAGGCTTTTACTGTATCACTTAAGTTATATACGAATTCCTGAGCCCAAGAGTTAAGAATAACAAGTTCTTCATTACCTAAAACGGAATAACCACTTAGAATAACAAAACAGATTATATTTGTCGAGAAGTGTAAAATTGTATGGATACGATCCTCGTTGTGTATCTTGATTAATTGGATCGTTTCTTTGTGGATTCCTATAAGAAACTTTTGTAGATATGTTTCCGAGTATTCCTTGATCATTTCTTCCAAGAAGAGGATTTCGTCTAATTCTATGAACTTTTCTAGAATACTTTTTTCTTGAATATCATTCAAAAAAATTTCGGATTGGCCGATATTCACCCAATTAATAACCCAAGATTCCATACTTTTAGTAAATGAGAGAGAAATCCACCAGGGCAGGAATACTATAGATGCAAGATACAAAAGAGGAGTGAAAGCTTTCTTTTTTGCCATTTTTCGCCTGTTAATTTTTAATTAACCCACTCCATTTGTCGACTTTATATAATCGAATCTTTCTTTCAAACATGAGTTGTAGACAAGGCATCAAACCTACGAATCTATTTTTTTTGTGATTTTGTTTTGAATCTAGAAAGAATACAGAAATAGACTAAGACTCCACTTCGAATTTGACTAAAGAAATAATACAAGTGTTGCCAGATATCTCAATTCATCAAATTCCAAACAAGTGTCTCCTTTCGATGAATGGCCGAAAGAAGTACTTTAAGGAATGAATATTATTGAGATTTTGAGACGAAAGAACCCCTTAAGAATTCTATCAAAATATCCAATATTTCGAAAAAAATTCCAACGATTCCCCATAGTCAAGAATAGAATAATTGAGAGAAAGATATTGTGATGGTCAAAAAAATGAGCGGCAAAACAAGACAGAAACAGACCAGTTATCATTATTAAGAAAACCCATTATTGGGTAGTAAAGAACACAAATGAAAGAATAAAAAGGTCGATTGAAAAAAAAATAATTTACAAGATATGGTTTATCTGTATCTGTTTATCCTAAAGTATCACTTAGTTATAGAAAAAACAGGATTCTTGCGTTTTTTCCCTCCTGCTGAGAAAGCATTCGTTCTTCAGCCCAGTTCCTTTTCTCAAAATCAAAATACTTCAATTGGTACGCGCAAGAAATAGGCCAATTCCGCGGCTTTTTGTTCAATTTCTCGTGGAGTCAAATTCTCATCAGTACGAGTCAACGGAACAGCCCCCCGGCCTCTGATATCCATATAAAGGACAGGACGAGCAAAAATACCCTCTTTAACTTCTATTCGAACGGATTGAATATCTTTTATAAGGAATCGGAGGAATATGCGACGATTTTTTCCAGGAAATCCCCAACGAAAAATACACACTATTCCTTCCTTTCTATCGAATCGATCATAACCACTACCTACATTCCAGGAGATTGTGCACCACAAATAGGAACTAATAAAGAGACCCGCGATCCCGTAGAAAGACATCACGATCCCCTGTGGAAAAAAAATGATTTGCTGAGACGGAACAAAAGATATCAAATTTCTACCAAGAAAACTGGAAGTTCCAACCAACAAGAATCCTAATGAACCTAAAAAAACGATAAGGGCCCAGCAAAAATTACTTAGTTTTCGAGACCCCGTTATAAGTTCTATCCATATATGTTCTGATCGCCAACTCATACTTCATCCGATTGCATTTTATTGAAATTGAAAGAATACCCCAAATGATTTTGACTTTACTTTTTTTGTTTCCGCATGAACTTTCATTAACTAGCACTAGTTTGGTGTGAACTAGCACTAGTTTAATGGGAACTTTTAGGGGTAATTCATCAAATTTGTTTAGATCTAAAATAATAACATACCCCTCATATGATCCCAATATACATATTGATATACATATAGATCGACCAACTTTACATTTTAGGCATCCAGCGATCCTGATCTCTTTGAAACTGGCTAGAATTCAGTTACCTATAGATCATTTTCTGCAGGCATAAGAGCTTTTTCCTTTATGTTCGGCAGAAATCACATGTTCTACCATATTTTCTTTTCCGAAATAAATATCTATGTTATGCTACAAGTCTAAGTTTCAAAAAAAAACGAATGAGATTGGGTCCCCTCAGATCTAAACAATCTTGTTTTTTTGAACATGAAGAAATAAAGAAGCCATTGCAATTGCCGGAAATACTAGGCCTACTAAAGGCACAAAAATAGAGGGAAAGTGGAAAGTTGTCATAAAATGGGGTACCTCGGTTTATTATTTGTACCTGTTCTTATTTTTTTTTAATATCATATTTTATATTTATACTAATTATAATTAATAATTGTAATTATTATGAATTCGTAGTTATTATTAATTAATTCAATTTGAAAATTTTTCATTAGAGATATTAAGTATCTAAGTGAGTATATAGAATAAGGAATAAGTCCAAGGAATGTAGAACTAAATAAACGGACTTATTCATCTATCTACATGAAAGATACATATGATAATCCATTTTTTCTTCGTTTATTTGTGTTTTGTTCTTGTCTTCGACTTTAATAAAGAAAGAGTTATCCGCAACTTTTGATTTTGATTCTTTCTACAATTAGATCTTAGGTCGCCAAAGAAAACTCCCTTTTTAGTTACTTTGATTCCGATAAGCTAACTACTTGTTTGCTACAAATAAAAAAATGGAACTTAGTGCACTCTACTTGATTGAATTGGAATTCAAAGGAAAGAAGGCGTGGAGCTTAAATAACTCACTCAGAACGCTTTTCAAAAGATTACGCGGTACGATTAGGTCGAATAAGCCCTTCTGGAATAAATATTCAGCCGCCTGTGAACCTTCGGGTACTGTTTTATTCAATGTTTGTTCAATTACTCTTTTACCCGCAAATGCAATGTAGGAATTTGGTTCGGCAATAATAATATCTCCCAACATACCAAAACTAGCTGTTACCCCACCAGTAGTAGGAGATGTAAGGATTGATACATACAATAACTTTTTATTTGATTGATAATCATATAAAGCAGACGATATTTTAGCCATTTGCATCAGGCTCAAACTCCCTTCTTGCATGCGCGCTCCCCCCGAAGCGCACACTATAATAAGAGGTAGAAATTGATTGGTAGCGTACTCAATCAAACGGGTGATTTTCTCCCCGACTACGGATCCCATACTACCCCCCATAAACTGAAAATCCATAACCCCAATTGCTACGGGAATACCATTTAGTTGACCTATGCCTGTTTGAACAGCCTCAG